GAGATTCGGTCAAGAAAAGCCAAACGTATAGTGATCTTTACTGATAACCAGCAAGATACTATCGATACGACTATCAAAAATACTACTAACCCCGATCAATTAGATGAAGTGGCTTTGATACGTTATTCACAACAATCCGATTTTCGTCGAGACATAATCAAAGGATCGATGCGTGTTCAAAGACGTAAAACAATTATTTGGGAACTCTTTCAAGCAAATGTGCATTCTCCTCTTTTTTTCGACAGAATAGGAAAATCCCTTTCTTTTGAGATGATGAAATTCATTTTTAGATGATGAAATTCATTTTTAAAAACACGAGGTATAAAAAAACAAGAGAATTAAAAATTTCGGATTATGCAAAGGAAAATGAGAAAAAAAAAGAGGATGAAAAGGAAAATGAGAAAAAAAAAGAGGAAGAAAAAAGAGAGGAGCAAGCACGAATCGAAATAGCGGAAGCCTGGGATAGCATTCTATTCGCTCAAGTAATAAGGGGTTCTATATTAGTAACTCAATCTTTTCTTAGAAAATATATTATATTACCTTCATTGATAGTAACGAAAAATATAGTTCGTATGTTATTATTTCAACTTCCCGAGTGGTCTGAGGACCTAAAGGATTGGAATAGAGAAATGCATATTAAATGTACCTATAATGGGGTTCAATTATCCGAAACAGAATTTCCAAAAAACTGGTTGACAGACGGTATTCAAATAAAGATTCTGTTTCCCCTCTGCCTTCAACCTTGGCACAGATCGAAGATAGGATTCCTTCAGAATCAGAAAGAGATGTTGAAAAAGAAAGAACAAAAAAACGATTTTTGTTTTTTAACAGTATGGGGGATGGAAACTGAAATTCCTTTTGGTTCTCCCCGAAAACAACGTTCATTTTTTAAACCTATTTTAAAAGAACTAAAAAAAAAAATTATAAAATCGCAAAAAAAGTCTTTTCTAGTTATACAAAAAGAAAAAACAAAAATTTTTCGAAATGTCTCACAAGAAAGAAAAAAATGGGTCAGCAAAAACATTCTATTTTTAAAAGAAATAATAAAAAAACTTTTTAAAAAAAACTCAATTGTATTATTTGGATTAAGAGAAATATCGGAATTGAGTCAAATTAAAAAAGAAAAAGATTCGACAATCAATAATAGAATGAGTCAAGAATCGCCCATTCAAATTCGATTTATGAGTTTGACAGATTATTCATTGACAGAAAAAAAAATGAGGGATCTGTCTGATAGAACAAAAACAATCAGAAATCAAATAGAAAAAATTACAAAAGATAAGAAGAATAATTTTTTAATTCTGGAAAGAAATATTAGTTGGAAAGAAATATTAGTTGGAATAAAATAAGTTCTCTCGCTAAACTAATAACATCAATAAAAAACAATTGGAAGAAATTAAAAAGACAAAATATTCGATTAATCCGTAAATCATATTATATTCTAATATTTTTAATTGAAAGGATATATATAGATATTGTTCTATGTATCATTAATATTCCCAGGATGAATACACAACTTGTTTTTGAATTATCAAGAAAACTCATTGATAAATATATTTATAATAATGAAACAAATAAAGAAACAATTGATAAAACAAATAAAAATACAATTCGCTTTATTTTAACTATAAAAAATTTGTTTTCTGATATTAGTAATAGAAATTCAAAAATTTTTTGTGACCTCTCCTCCTTATCCCAAGCATATGTATTTTATAAATTATACCAAACAAAAGTTATTAAGTTATATCAGCTAAGATATGTTCTTAAATATCACGAAACCTCTCTTTTTCTTAAGAATGAGATAAAGAATTCTTTTAAAACACAAGGACTATTTCATTCTGAATTAAAACAGAAGAATTCGGGAATAGATCAATGGAAAAATTGGTTACGAAGTCATTATCAATACGATTTATCTTCTATTAGATGGTATCGGTTAGTACCAATAAAATGGCGAAATAGAATCACTCAACGACGTATGAATCAAAATCAAAAATTAAACAAAACTTATTTGGCGGAAAAAGAACGATTAATTCATTACAAAAAATTGAATGAATTTGATTCAAATTCATTACCGAATCAAAAATATAATTTTAAAAAATACTATGGGTATGATCTTTTCTCTTATAAATTTCTTAATTATAAAGATCAGAAAGATTCATATATTTATGTATCACCATTATGTATAAATAAAAAAGAAGAGATTCCTTATAATTACAATATAGATAAACAAAAATTATTTCATATACCAGGAAGTATGATCCCTACCCCTAATTATCTAGGAGAAAATGATATTCTGAATCTTGAAAAATTTCCAGATAGAAAATTTTTTGATTGGAGAATTTTCCATTTTTATCTTAGAAATAAAGTAGATATTGAGTCTTGGATCGATATCGCTACCAATAGTAAAAAAAATACTAACAATGGGATTAATAATTATCAACTAATTGATAAAAAAGGCCTTTTTTATCTTTCAATTTGTAAAAATCACGAAATCAATCCATCCAATAAAAAAAAAAAACCTTTTGATTGGATGGGAATGAATGAAGAAATACTAAGTCGTCCCATATCAAATATGAAACTTTGGTTCTTCCCAGAATTTGTACTACTTTTTAATACGTATAAAATGAAACCGTGGATCATACCAATCAAATTACTTCTTTTCAATTTTAATGAAAATTTTAGTGAAAATAAAAACATCACTAGAAAGAACAAGGGGGATCCTCTTCTATTATCGAAAACCGAAATCACGAAGAAAAAGAATCTACAGGCCAAGGGAATCTTGAATCAGATGCACAAAACCAAGACAATCTTGGATCAGTTCTCTCAAACCAAGAAAAAGATATTGAAGAAGATTATGCGGGCCAAAATAGGGATATAAGAAAACGTCGAAAGAAAAAGCAATACAAGAACAACACGGAAGCAGAGCTTGATTTCTTCCTAAAAAGATATTTACGTTTTCAATTAAGATGGAATGATTCTTTCAATCAAAAAATAATCAATAATATCAAAGTATATTGTCTCCTACTTAGACTGATAAATCCAAGAGAAATTGCTATATCCTCTATTCAAAGGGGAGAGATGAGTTTAGATATTCTGATGATTCAAAAGGATTTCACTTTTATTGAATTGATAAAAAAAGGAATATTAATTATCGAACCAGTTCGTTTGTCGATAAAAAATGACGGGCAATTTATTATGTATCAAACTATAAATATTTCATTAGTTCATAAGAATAAGTCCCTAATTAATCAAAGATACCGAGAAAGAAAGTATGTTGATAAGAACCCTTTTGAGAAATCCATTCCAAGACATCAAAGAATGATTGAAAATCGAAACAAAAATCATTATGATTTGTTTGTTCCTGAAACAATTTTATCCACTAAACGGCGTAGAGAATTACGAATTCTAATTTGTTTCAATTCACAGACTCGAAATGTTATGTGCAATAACGTCAAAAACAAAAAATGGGGTAAAATCTTGTATAAAAGGAAACGTTTTAATAAAGATAAAAATAAAATAATTAAATTAAAGTTCTTTCTTTGGCCTAATTATCGATTAGAAGATTTAGCTTGTATGAATCGATATTGGTTTGATACCAATAATGGAAGCCGTTTCAGTATGGTAAGGATGCATATGTATCCACGATTTCAAATTCGTTAATGATATGTTTTTACATTATCTCACAGAATACCCTATTGGATATATCAAAGAAAGAGATGCACACATTCCATTCTGATACATGAGAATGAATGTCTCAATATCCATTAGATTTAGAAATGAGAATGAATGTCTCAATATCCATTAGATTTAGAAATGAATCAAAAAATTCTTCTTTTTTTTATATTAAAGTTAGTTCAAATTTTGTTTTATTTTCGAAGTGTAGAAATATATGATCCTTTCATATTCCTATCCAAAAAAACAAAATTTGAAAATTGAATTGATTCATTTTATTTGATAAAATTTGGATAATTTGGATAATAAAGAAATTAAGATTTTTGTGTATACCAAACTGTCATTATTCTTACTGATCAGGAAAATTTATTTCTTTTTTTATTATTAAATTAAAAAAAGAGGATAGAAGATTTCGTTTTATGATAAAAAATTCATTCATTTCAGTTATTTCACAAGAAGAAAAAAAAGAAAACAGGGGGTCTGTTGAATTTCAAATAGTTAGTTTCACTAATAAGATACGAAGACTTACTTCCCATTTGGAATTGCACAGAAAAGACTATTTATCTCAAAGAGGTCTACGGAAAATCCTGGGAAAACGCCAACGGCTACTGTCTTATTTTTCAAAGAAAAATAGAGTCCGTTATAAAGAATTAATTAGTCAACTGGATATTCGGGAATCAAAAACTCGTTAAAGAAGTAACTTGAATTATTTGATTTATTAGATCTTGAATCTTAAATTTTGATGAACTTCTTTTTGTTTTCAGCAATTCATGAAAGAATGAATCGAGGAATAACCTATGAATGGAGCAACTACAAGAAAAGACCTCATGATGGTCAATATGGGACCTCACCACCCATCAATGCATGGTGTTCTTCGGCTCGTCCTTACTCTAGACGGTGAGGATGTTATTGATTGTGAGCCAATATTGGGTTATTTACACAGAGGGATGGAAAAAATTGCGGAAAACCGAACAGTTATACAATATCTGCCTTATGTAACACGTTGGGACTATTTAGCTACTATGTTCACAGAGGCAATAACCGTAAATGGGCCAGAACAGTTGGGGAATATTCAAGTACCTAAAAGAGCCAGTTATATCAGAGTAATTATGTTAGAGTTGAGTCGTATAGCTTCTCATCTATTATGGCTTGGCCCTTTTATGGCAGATATTGGTGCACAGACTCCTTTTTTCTATATTTTCAGAGAAAGAGAATTAGTATATGATCTATTCGAAGCTGCCACCGGTATGAGAATGATGCATAATTATTTTCGTATCGGAGGAGTCGCGGCCGATCTACCTCATGGATGGCTAGACAAGTGTTTGGATTTCTGTGATTATTTTTTAACAGCGGTTTCTGAATATCAAAACCTTATTACACGAAATCCTATTTTTTTAGAACGAGTTGAGGGGGTGGGCATTATTAGCGGAGAAGAAGCAAAAAATTGGGGTTTATCAGGACCAATGCTACGAGCTTCCGGAATACAATGGGATCTTCGTAAAGTTGATCATTATGAATGTTACGACGAATTTGATTGGGAAATCCAGTGGCAAAAAGAGGGGGATTCATTAGCTCGTTATTTAGTCCGAATCAGTGAAATGACGGAATCTATAAAAATTATTCAACAGGCTCTAGAAGGAATTCCAGGCGGTCCCTATGAGAATTTAGAAATCCGAAGCTTTGATAGAGAAAAGGATCCAGAATGGAATGATTTTGAATATCGATTCATTAGTAAAAAACCGTCTCCTACTTTTGAATTGCCGAAGCAAGAACTTTATGTAAGAGTTGAAGCCCCAAAAGGGGAATTGGGAATTTTTTTAATAGGAGATCAGAGCGGTTTTCCGTGGAGATGGAAAATTCGACCACCTGGCTTTATCAATTTGCAAATTCTTCCCCAGTTAGTTAAAAGAATGAAATTGGCTGATATTATGACGATACTAGGTAGCATAGATATCATTATGGGAGAAGTTGATCGCTGAAATGATAATTGATACAACAGAAGTACAAGATATCAATTCTTTTTCCAGATTGGAATTCTTAAACGAAATCTATGGAATCATATGGATGCTTGTACCTATTTTGACTCTTGTATTGGGAATCACAATAGGAGTACTCGTCATTGTGTGGTTAGAAAGAAAAATATCTGCAGGAATACAACAACGTATTGGGCCTGAATACGCCGGTCCTTTGGGAATTCTTCAAGCTCTAGCCGATGGGACAAAACTCATTTTCAAAGAGAATCTTCTTCCGTCTAGAGGAGATACTCGTTTATTCAGTATAGGACCATCTATAGCAGTTATATCCATTTTACTAAGTTATTTAGTAATTCCTTTTAGCTATCACCTTGTTTTATCTGATCTTAATATCGGTGTTTTTTTATGGATTGCCATTTCAAGTATTGCTCCCGTTGGACTTCTTATGTCAGGATATGGATCAAATAATAAATATTCCTTTTTAGGTGGTCTACGAGCTGCTGCTCAATCGATTAGTTATGAAATACCATTAACTCTTTGTGTGTTATCAATATCTCTACGTGCGATTCGTTTAAACATAAATTTTATTCCGTTATTTTTAGTAAATAAATAAGTTGAATAGATATCTTCATTTTTTATTCATTATTCATCATTTAAGCCGATGAACTAAATCCGATAGTTATATGAGTGAAAGAAAACAGCTTCTAAATTAGCTGTAAAAAGATTGAGTCTCATTTCCTATGTACAAGAATTAAAATAAAGGAAATATAAGCAAGACCTTTACCCCAAGATTGAGGGATTAGTTATCCTGTCTTGAAGCGGGCTCAAAAGATCAACCGTGTAGAGTTTTCATTATCGTTTCTATGTATTACCATAACGCGCGATTGAACAAAAATGAGTGGATGGTTAGGAACACAAAAATACATAAAGGATTAGTAATGGAGATTCTTTAGGTAAATTATCCAAAAGGATATATTTTTGCATAAAAAAAAAAAAAGAATCCTAATTGGGGCTTTAAGTTGGTAGAAATGATCAAGTAGTACTCCCCACGATTCCGATCCAGAGTATGCTCCTATCCACAGATTAAAAAAATGACTATCAGGAACGAAATAATCCTTTTTTTAAGTCCCCTCTTTAAGAAAGAAGAATAGGAACGAAAAAAATAAAAAGATCTTTTTATTCTTTCATATATTCATAAAAATCGTGTGTCATAATAGATGAACTACTTTATAATTTTTTTTTTCATAATTGAAAAAAGATAGGTTGAAATATCTATTGTGGTTTTACAAAGAGTATTTTATTGAAGGATTAAGTTATTACTCAATAAAGAAAAATTGAAATTATTAAAGGACGAGATCAATTCAGAAGTCTTTTTTTAGTTATTATTATAGCAGACAGAATTCCGTTGGTCTAATTCGGGACCTTTGAAAGGTTTTGCTCTATATATATTTTATTTATACTACAAACATATCAAAGGTTTTGCTCTATATATATTTTATTTATACTACAAACATATCAACATAAAAAATATCGAACCGGTCCTTAGATTTATTGGTGGCCTTGGAGGAGCCGTATGAGGTGAAAATCTCATGTACGGTTCTGTAATAGCGATAGGAACTGTGATGTTACCAACGACTATGATTATCTAATAGTTTAAGTACAGTTGATATAGTTGAGGCCCAGTCAAAATATGGTTTTTGGGGTTGGAATTTGTGGCGTCAACCTATAGGGTTTATCGTTTTTCTAATTTCTTCCCTAGCAGAATGTGAGAGATTACCTTTTGATTTACCAGAAGCAGAAGAAGAATTAGTAGCAGGTTATCAAACGGAGTATTCAGGTATCAAATTTGGTTTAT